AGGCATAGAGGAAGAGGCACTACTCCTAGGAATCAACAACACGAAAACTTTGTTATAAATTATCCCTTTTCCTTATCAGGATCGGGACTAAAAAGAATGGTTGGGACAACAAACATCCATCTCGTTCGTGTTTTGGATACCCGTATAACCATCGAAGACTGTTGAAGTGACTTATTCCTGAAAATTAAGATGCGTTTAAGACAAAGAAATTACTGGAGTCACCCTTTTTTATCTAGTACCAACATACTAGACGTTAAGGAAAGATCTTTTACAAGAAGGTTGGCTAGAGATTTTTTGTAAAAACACCAGCCCCGCTCAGTTTATAATGAGAATATTTAAATCTTTTTTGATTCCATGTATTATTCTGATTATGTACATAAAGGAGGAGCCGTATGAGATGAAAATCTCATGTACGGTTTTGAAACGGAGATTCTTTAAATCGAATGACGACCGTAACGGATGTCCGCTCAATCCGAAGGAAATTATGCAGAAGCTTTACAGAATTATTATGAAGCTATGCGACTAGAAATTGATCCCTATGATCGAAGTTATATACTCTATAACATAGGCCTTATCCACACACGAAACGGAGAACATACGAAAGCTTTGGAATATTATTTTCGTGCACTAGAGCGAAACCCATTCTTACCACAAGCTTTTAATAATATGGCCGTGATCTGTCATTACGTGCGACTATCTCCACTATAGAAAGAAAAAGGGAAAAAAGAGCAAATCTATTAATAAATACTAGAAAAAATAGGCTTTCTACATATGTATCGGCCAAAACAACGATTTTTATCAGCTGTAGCAAAGAAATAAACTTCATAGAATTTGAGATATGAATATGAAGAAATAGGTATGCCTAAACAATTCTATGGATAAAGGATCTAATTGATAGAGGAAGCACCGTAAAGATCAATTCGCGAGGTTTTGGGCCGATAATAAGGACTGCTTATTTATGTCATGATATGAGATAAAAGTTAGGAATCAACTTATGTAATAGAGTTGATCCCCTAAGGTGTATTGAGCAGCGGTGTAGCATCAGATCCCAAAGATAGTAAGCCTTTTCCTTTTTATAATTATTATAATTATAAAGGAAAGTCTTTTTCACGGATTCTATAGAAATTCATATATGAAACCGAGATAGTTACCTTTTTAGAAAACTCTACTCTAATAATATCTAATAATAGTGGAAATGCGTATGCGCTTTATGAAGGTGGGAGAAAAGAGAAAACTGATTAAATTAGTAAATAATATTCAAGTTTGAAACTTATAACTATAACCTCTTTTTCTTTTGGTTAACTCGAGAGAAAAAACTGGGCTAGATCTACGAGAAATCTCATTCAATTAGCAATTAGATATGGTAGATTAAAAAAGGGACACCAAAAGAACTTGACTGCTGAGCCGTATGAGGTCGGAAACTCTCAAGTACGGTTCTAAGGGAAGGAATTTATTCACCTATTCCGACCGGGGAGAACAGGCCATTCGACAAGGAGATTCTGAAATTGCGGAAGCTTGGTTCGATCAAGCTGCCGAATATTGGAAACAAGCTCTAGCACTTACTCCCGGTAATTATATTGAAGCGCAGAATTGGTTGAAGATCACAAGGCGTTTCGAATAATAATATTTTTTTTTATTTTATTAATTACTATAATATTAGTAATATTAATATATTAATTAATATTCTATTATTTAAGTTTAGAATTTTTATATTTCTTAATACTATTTGGTATAATTAATTCTTTGTTGTATCGATCAGTCAAATAAAACGTATCGTTTTTCTGGGAAGAACCCAATCACAAAATTTCATTATATCCCTTCTAAAATCGTTCTATTTCGTATGGTATTTCGTAGGAATAAACAATATACAGATAAAATAAAAAATATATTTCTTTTCGGCTATTAAAACTAATAAAAGAGAACTTCGAATGACTAAAATAGAAATACTAGGATGTCTCTTAGTAATGACTAATGACTGTTCCCGCGGTTTGGAATAGAGTATATAGTAATATATTCTACGTAAGACATAAAGCAGCTCTCTTTAGGAACTTCAAATTGAGATATGAATAGACTAAATTACCGAAAAAAAAAATTGGCATCAATTCAAAACCCAGAAAAAGTTTTATAAGATAAAAAAAAGGTCCGTTAAGCGCCTCACGACTATGTCATAATAGATCCGAACACTTGCCCCGGATCGACTTCCAGATCATAATTGCTCTAGTGAATAACTAAAGAAAATAGTTAGATGGTAGATATTAAAGTATAAGATAAAAAAACTAAGTCTAAACATCTCTCATAGGTTCACTAATTCCTTAACTATTGGCGGGTCTCTTTGTCTTTGTATGTGTTGTCCGGAAAGAGGAGGACTCAATGATTATTCGTTCGCCGGAACCAGAAGTTAAAATTTTGGTAGATAGGGATCCCGTAAAAACTTCTTTCGAGGAATGGGCCAGACCAGGTCATTTCTCAAGAACAATAGCTAAGGGGCCTGATACTACCA